GATCACCAAAGAGATACCGCATTTAGAAGCCCGTTTACTCCGCAATTTAGACAAAAATGGAATTGTGAGGCTGGGATCTTGGGTAGAGACAGGTGATATTTTGGTAGGTAAATTAACACCCCAGAAGGCAAAAGAATCATCGTATGCCCCGGAAGATAGATTATTACGAGCTATACTTGGCATTCAGGTATCTACTTCGAAGGAAACTTGTTTAAAACTACCTATAGGTGGTAGGGGTCGAGTTATTGATGTGAGATGGGTCCAGAACCATAAAAGGGGAGGGTCCAGTTATAATCCAGAAAGGATTCGTGTATATATTTCACAGAAACGTGAAATCAAAGTAGGTGATAAAGTAGCCGGAAGGCATGGAAATAAGGGTATAATTTCAAAAATTTTGCCTAGACAAGATATGCCCTATTTGCAAGATGGAAACCCTGTTGATATGGTCTTTAATCCATTAGGAGTACCCTCACGAATGAATGTAGGACAGATATTTGAGTGTTCGCTCGGGTTAGCGGGGGGTCTCTTAAACAGACATTATCGAATAGCACCTTTTGATGAGAGATATGAACAAGAAGCTTCGAGAAAACTAGTTTTTTCGGAATTATATGAGGCCAGTAAGCAAACAGCGAATCCATGGGTATTTGAACCCGAATACCCGGGAAAGAGTAGAATATTTGATGGAAGAACGGGGGATCCTTTTGAACAACCTGTTCTAATAGGAAATCCTTATATCTTGAAATTAATTCATCAAGTTGATGATAAAATTCATGGACGTTCCAGTGGACCTTATGCACTTGTTACACAACAACCTCTTAGAGGAAGAGCTAGGCAGGGAGGACAGCGAGTAGGAGAAATGGAGGTTTGGGCTCTAGAAGGATTTGGTGTTGCTCATATTTTACAAGAAATGCTTACTTATAAATCGGATCATATTCAAGCTCGTCAGGAATTACTTGGTACTATGATCTTTGGAGGAACAATACCTAACCCTGAGGATGCTCCAGAATCTTTTCGACTACTCACTCGAGAACTACGATCTTTGGCTTTAGAACTGAATCATTTCCTTGTATCTGAGAGGAACTTCCAGATTCATAGGATGGAAGCTTAATCGGAATAAATTAGAATTTTTCTTATATGATCGATCAATATAAATATCAACAACTCCGAATTGGATCAGTTTCTCCTCAACAAATAAGTACTTGGGCTACTAAAATCCTACCAAACGGGGAGATAGTTGGGGAGGTGAAAGAACCCTCTACTTTTCATTACAAAACCAATAAGCCGGAAAAAGATGGATTATTTTGTGAAAGAATTTTTGGGCCTATAAAAAGTGGAATTTGTGCTTGTGGAAATTATCGAGTAATCGGAGATAAAAAAGAAGATCCAAAGTTTTGTGAAAAATGCGGAGTCGAATTTGTTGATTCTCGAATACGAAGGTATCAAATGGGCTACATAAAATTGGCATGCCCAGTAACCCATGTGTGGTATTTGAAACGTCTTCCTAGTTATATCGCGAATTTTTTAGATAAACCTCTTAAAGAATTAGAGGACCTAGTATACGGTGATGTGTGATTTGATCGAAATTCGGATTTTACAGATTCGGAAAGAGAAACTGTCATCCCAGTCAATACAATTGGGATGCCCCGGCTCTGACATGTCTCTTGGAAAGAGGAACATGAAGCTCAGAATTAGAATTATGGGTGTATTTAATACTCCTAAATACATAAAGGGGGAATTGATCCATGGTCGATTTCGTAACAAGGAAATAGGAATTTCTAGTTCTACCTCGTAAAAAAAAATACTTCTTTTGTGTGTGGAATTAATCATTCTTTTTCTTTTATAAAAAAATTATGTTCACCATAGCAAATAAAGCAAATATTTTATGGTTACAAGAGTCTATCCATCACATATAGACTTTTTGTATATCGTGGTATAACCGTCGAGGTGAAGTCGTGACCTAAAGGATCGGACGGAACGATACAGAGACAAGTCAATTCCTTATGAATTCCAAGGTACTTCTTTTTTACTTTAAGGGGATTCATCAGTCGAAGGGAGGTAGATTACTCAAGAATTTCACATTTCATTTTTGTCGTAAAAATAAAGAATTCATAAAATTTCACAATAAAAGAAAAAAAAAATAGTGAATCAATGAAATGATACTTAGTCGTGAATGGGAACTTGAGTAAGGAGTAGATCTTTTATTATTGGAGGATTTTCAAGAATTTGAAAGCGAGAACACCTTTCTTTATTTGTTTCCTGGAACTACTTGAGCCGGATGAGAGGAAACTTTCATGTCCGGTTTGAAAGGGGGGCGATCTTATAGTATAGGATCCTATCCCAATTTTTCATTCGCTAGGCCCACAGCTAAAAAACCTACTTTTTTACGATTACGAGGTTTATTTGAATATGAAATCCAATCCTGGAAATACAGTATCCCACTTTTTTTTCAAGGCTTTGATACATTTCGAAATCGAGAAATATCTACTGGAGCGGGTGCTATCCGAGAACAATTATCCGATTTGGATTTGCGAACTATTATAGATTTTTCATTCGCGGAATGGAAAGAGTTAGGGGAGGAAGGGCTCACGGGGAATGAATGGGAAGATCGAAAAGTCGAAAGACGGAAGGATTTTTTAGTTAGACGCATGGAATTAGCTAAACATTTTATTCGAACAAACATAGAACCAGAATGGATGGTTTTGTGTCTATTACCAGTTCTTCCTCCTGAATTGAGGCCGATCATTCAGATAGATGGAGGTAAATTAATGAGTTCGGATATTAATGAACTCTATAGAAGAGTCATCTATCGGAACAACATCCTTACCGATCTATTAACAATAAGTAGATCTACGCCGGGAGAATTCGTAATGTGTCAGGAAAAATTAGTACAAGAAGCCGTGGATACGCTTCTTGATAATGGAATCCGCGGCCAGCCGATGAGGGATAGTCAGAATAAAGTTTACAAGTCATTTTCAGATATAATTGAAGGTAAAGAGGGAAGATTTCGTGAGACTCTACTCGGCAAACGGGTCGATTATTCCGGGCGTTCTGTCATTGTCGTAGGCCCTTCACTTTCATTACATCGATGTGGATTGCCTCGTGAAATGGCAATAGAGCTTTTCCAGACATTTGTAATTCGTGGTCTAATTAAACAACATTTTGCTTCGAACATAGGAATTGCTAAGAAAAAAATTCGAGAAAAAGAACCGATTGTGTGGGAAATACTTCAGGAAGTTATGCAGGGGCATCCTGTATTGTTAAATAGAGCGCCTACTCTGCATAGATTAGGCATACAGGCATTCCAACCAATTTTAGTGGAGGGGCGTGCTATTTGTTTACATCCATTAGTTTGTAAGGGATTCAATGCAGACTTTGATGGGGATCAAATGGCTGTTCATGTACCTTTATCTTTGGAGGCTCAAGCGGAGGCTCGTTTACTTATGTTTTCTCATATGAATCTTTTGTCTCCAGCTATTGGGGATCCCATTTGTGTACCAACTCAAGATATGCTTATGGGACTCTATGTATTAACGAGTGGAAATCGTCGAGGTATTTGTGCAAATAGATATAATCCATGGAATCGCAAAAACTATCAAAATGAAAGAATTTACGATAATAATTATCCGTGTACAAAAGAACCTTTTTTTTGTAACTCCTATGATGCAATTGGAGCTTATCATCAGAAAAGAATTAATTTAGATAGTCCTTTGTGGTTCCGGTGGCGACTCGAGCAACGCCTTATTTCTTCCAGAGAAGTCCCCATCGAAGTTCACTATGAATCTTTGGGTACCTATCATGAAATTTATGGACACTTTCTAATAGTACGAAGTGTAGTAAAAAAAGAAATGCTTTATATATATATCCGAACTACGTTTGGTCATATTTCTTTTTATCGAGAAATTGAAGAAGCTATACAAGGATTTTGTCGAACTTACTCATAGGGTACTTAATCATATCGTACCTAAGTTAATTAATTCTATGATACTAGCGGAATCCGGGACTCTCGAGTTCAACTAAAATAATAGTTCTTAAATTTCTACATGAATTAAGATCGAGAAAAGGAAGTTTTACAATCACTAACTAAAACCCATTCATTGTCAAATTCAAAGAAGGAGGTACTTATGGCAGAACGAGATAATCTGGCCTTTCACAATAAAGCGATAGATGGAGCTGCCATGAAACGACTTATTAGTAGATTAATAAATCACTTTGGAATGGCATATACATCACACATCCTGGATCAAGTCAAGACTTTGGGTTTTCACCAAGCCACTGCTACATCCATTTCATTAGGAATTGATGATCTTTTAACAATACCCTCTAAGGGATGGCTAGTCCAAGATATTGAACAACAAAATTTGCTTTTGGAAAAACACCATCATTATGGAAATGTACATACAGTAGAAAAATTACGTCAATCCATTGAGATATGGCATGTCACAAGTGAATATTTACGAAAACAAATGCATCCTAATTTTCGTATGATTGATCCTTCTAATCCAGTCCATATAATGTCATTTTCGGGAGCTAGAGGAAATGTATCTCAGGTACACCAATTAGTAGGTATGAGAGGATTAATGTCGGATTCACAAGGACAAATGATTGATTTACCTATTCAAAGCAATTTACGTGAAGGGCTCTCTTTAACAGAATATATCATTTCTTGCTACGGGGCTCGCAAAGGAGTTGTGGATACTGCTGTACGAACATCAGATGCTGGATATCTCACGCGCAGACTTGTTGAGGTAGTTCAACATCTTGTCGTACGTAGAACAGATTGTGGCACCACCCGAGGTATTTCTGTAAGTCCTCGAAAAGGTATGGAAAAAATTTTTATCCGAACATTAATGGGTCGTGTATTAGCAGACGATATATATATGGGTTCGCGGTGCATTGCCACCCGAAATCAAGATATTGGGGTTGGACTTATCAATCAATTCATAACCTTTCGAATGCAACCAATATCCATTCGAACTCCCTTAACTTGTAGAAGTACATCTTGGATCTGTCGATTATGTTATGGCCGGAGTCTTACTCATGGCGACCTGGTCGAATTGGGGGAAGCTGTGGGTATTGTTGCAGGACAATCCATTGGGGAACCCGGTACTCAACTAACATTAAGAACTTTTCATACAGGGGGAGTATTCACAGGAGGTACTGCAGAATACGTACGAGCCCCTTTTAATGGAAAAATCAAATTCAATGAGGATTTGGTTCATCCCACACGTACACGTCATGGGCATCCTGCCTTTTTATGTTATATAGACTTGTATGTCACTATTGAGAGTGAGAGTGAGGATATTATACAGAATGTTCATATTCCACCAAAAAGTTTTCTTTTAGTTCAAAATGATCAATATGTAGAATCAGAACAATTAATTGCTGAAATTTCTGCGGGAGCATCCACTTTCAATGTGAAAGAAAAAGTCCAAAAATATATTTATTCTGACTCAGAGGGCGAAATGCACTGGAGTAGTTACCATGCGCCCAAATTTCCATATGGTAATGTTCATCTCTTATCAAAAGCAAGCCGTTTATGGATATTATCAGGAAGGCCGTACAGATCCAGCATAGCCCCCTTTTCGCTCTACAAGGATCAAGATCAAGCGAACGTTCATTCTCTTTCTGTCGAACAAAGATCTTTTTCTAATTTATCAGTTACTAATGATCAAGTAAAAGAGAAATTTTTTAGTTCGGATCTTTTTAGTAAAAAAGAGGACAGGAGTCCGTATTCTTCAGAACTGAATCGAAAGGTATGTACTAGTCATTGTAATCTCATATATCCTGTCAATCATTCGGATTTATTGGCAAAGAGGCGAAGGAATGGATTCATTATTCCATTTCAATCGATTCAAGAACGAGAAAAAGAATTAATGACCCCTGTCGGTATTTCGATTGAAATACCCATGAATGGGATTTTCCGTAGAAATAGCATTTTTGCTTATTTCGATGATCCTCGATACCGAAGAAAGAGCTCGGGAATTACTAAATATAGAACTATAGAGATGCAATCAATTGTTAAAAAAGAGGATTTGATTGATTATCCAGGAGTCAAAGACTTTCGATCAAAAGACCAAATGAAAGTAGATCGTTTTTTTTTTATTCCCGAGGAGGTGCATATCTTCCCCGGATCTTCTGCCATAATGGTACGGAACAATAGTATCATTGGAGTAGATACACAAATCACTTTTAATACAAGAAGCCGAGTAGGCGGAGTGGTCCGAGTAGAGAGGAAAAAAAAAAAGATTGAACTGAAAATCTTTTCAGGGGATATCCATTTTCCTGGAGAGGCAGATAAAATATCCCGATACAGTGGCAGTTTGATACCACCAAGAAGGGGAAAAACAAATTCCAAGGAATCAAAAAAAAAATTGAAAAATTGGATCTATGTCCAACGGATCACACCTATCAAGAAAAAGGATTTTGTTTTGGTTCGACCTGTAATCACATATGAAATAACAGACGGTCTAAATTTAACAAAACTTTTCCCTCAGGATACATTGCGGGAAGGGGATAATGTGCAACTTCGAGTTGTCAATTATATCTTTTATGGAAAAGGCAAACCCATTCGAGGAATTTCGGGCACAAGTATTCCATTAGTTCGGACTTGTTTAGTATTGAATTGGGACCAAGACAAAAAAAGTTCTTCTATCGAAGAGGCTCGGGCTTCTTTTGTTGAAGTAAGAACAAATGATATAATTCAAGATTTCCTAAGGATCGATTTAGTAAAATCTACTATTTCTTATACCGAGAAAAGGAATGATTCTTTAGGTTCAGGATTGATTTCTGATAATGGATCAGATCGTAGCAATATGAATCCATTTTATTCCATTTATTCGAAGGCAAAACTGAAAAAATCATTTAGCCAAAATCAAGGAACTGTTCGTACCTTGTTGAATAGAAATAAAAAATGTAAATCCTTTATAATTTTGTCATCATCCCATTGTTTTCGAATGGGTCCGTTCACATTCAACGGTGTAAAATCTAACAAGGAATCAATTAAAAAGGATCCATCAATTCATTCATTGGGTCCTTTAGGAACAGCCCTTCAAATTGCGAATTTTTTTTCATTTTACCGTTTAATAACTCATAATCAGATCTTGGTAACTAATTATTTTCAACTTGACAATTTAAAACAAACTTTTCATGTACTTCAATATTATTTAATGGATGAAAATAGGAGAATTTTTAATCCCGACCCATACAGTAACATCATTTTGAATCCATTCAAATTGAATTGGTATTTTCTTCATTACAATTTTTTTGAGGAGACGCCCACAAAAATTAGTCTTGGACAATTTCTTTGCGAAAATGTATGTATAGCCAAAAATGGACTACACTTAAACGTAAAATCGGGTCAAGTTCTAATTGTTCAAGCTGGCTCTGTAGTAATAAGATCGGCTAAGCCCTATTTGGTCACCCCGAGAACAACTGTTCATGGCCATTATGGAGAAATCGTTTACGAGGGGGATATCTTAGTTACATTTATATATGAAAAATCGAAGTCTAGCGATATAACACACGGTCTTCCAAAAGTGGAACAGGTTTTAGAAGCTCGTTCGATTGATTCAATATCGAGGAATCTAGAAAAGAGGGTTGATAGTTGGAACGAACGTATAACAAGAATTCTTGGAATTCCTTGGTTATTTTTGATTGGCGCCGAACTAACTCTAGCGCAAAGTCGTATCTCTTTGGTTAATAAGATACAAAAGGTTTATCGATCCCAGGGAGTGCAGATCCATAATAAGCATATAGAAATTATTGTACGTCAAATAACATCAAAAGTCGTGGTTTCAGAAGATGGAATGTCTAATGTTTTTTTACCCGGGGAACTTGTTGGATTGTTGCGAGCGGAACGAACAGGACGTGCTTTGGAAGAAGCGATCTCTTACCGAGCCATCTTATTGGGAATAACGAAAGCATCTCTGAATACTCAAAGTTTTATATCCGAAGCGAGTTTTCAAGAAACTGCTCGGGTTTTAGCAAAAGCCGCTCTCCGGGGCCGTATCGATTGGTTGAAAGGTCTAAAAGAAAACGTTGTTTTGGGGAGTATATTACCCATTGGTACCGGATTCAAAGGATTAGTACACCGTTCAAGGCAACATAAGAGTATTACTTTGAAAAAAAAAAATTATTTTTTTGAGGGGGAAATAAGAGATATTTTGTTTTACCACAGAGAATTGTTTGATTCTTCTTTTTCAAAGAATTTACACGATACATCAAAACAATGATTTATGGGATTTAATGGTTTTGAAAAATCGAATTTTCCCCTTAATTGAATTATATTATTTTTATTTTTTATGGTTATGAAATTTCGTAATAATTAATTACTAACTTGAATTAATTCTAATTCAAGTTAGTAATTAATTAAAAAAACGAATAGAAAGGAATTAATGTTTTGGATTGTGTATTAATGGTCAATCCGGGTTAGAAAAGAAGGTTCCATCGGAACAATTATTTATTTCAGGATACCTCATCTGTTTTTGTCTTTACTTTCAAATTAAAAGAAAAAAGGGGGAAAGTTTGGAGAGAAATGACAAGAAGATATTAGGACATCAATTTGGAAGAGATGATGGAGGCGGGAGTTCATCTTGGCCATGGTACTAGTAAATGGAACCCTAGAATGTCACCCTACATCTATACACAGCGTAAGGGTATTCATATTCGAAATCTTAGTCTAACTGCTCGTTTTTTAGCAGAAGCTTGTGATTTAGTTTTTGATATAGCAAGTCGAGGAAAACAATTTAAAATTGTTGGCACTGGAACAAAAAATAAAGCAGCCGATTCAGTAGCACGGGCTGCAATAAGGGCCCGGTGTCATTATGTTAATAAAAAATGGTTTGGGGGTATGTTAACGAATTGGTCCACTACAGAAAAGAGACTTCAAAAGTTAAGGGACTTGCGAATGGAACAAAAGGCAGGGGGACTCACCCGTCTTCCGAAGAGAGATGCCGCTATGTTGAAAAGACAATTATCTCACTTGCAAACATATCTGGGTGGGATTAAATATATGAAAGGGTTACCTGATCTTGTAATCATCGTTGACCAGCATAAAGAATATACGGCCCTTCAAGAATTTATTACATTGGGAATTCCAACGATTTGTTTAATCGATACAAATTGTGACCCCGATCTCGCAGATATTTCGATTCCGGCGAACGATGATGCTATAGCTTCAATCCGATTCATTCTTACCAAATTAGTATTCGCAATTGGTGAGGGTCGTTTTAGCTATATAAGAAATTCTTGATTCATAATAATAATAAAAAAAAAAATAACATCGTAAACTCAATAATGGAATCGATTACTGTATCCAATATATCTATAATATAAAAACTGGGATATTCTGCGATTAGTTGGTATTAAAAAGATATTATTCAAGTAGACAAGTCCGAGTAGACAAGTCGAAAAGGGAATGGTTTAATTTAAATAATTTTTTTTAAGTTATATATATTTTTGTCAGAGGACAATATGAACGTTCTATCATATTCAATCAACACACTAAAAGGGTTATACGATATATCCGGTGTGGAAGTAGGCCAACATTTCTATTGGCAAATATGGGGTTTCCAAATCCACGGCCAAGTACTTATAACTTCTTGGATTGTAATTACTATCTTATTAGGTTCGGCCACTATAGCTCTTCGGAATCCACAAACTATTCCAACCGGAAGTCAGAATTTCTTTGAATATGTCCTTGAATTCATTCGAGACGTGAGCAAAACTCAGATTGGAGAGGAATATCGTCCTTGGGTTCCCTTTATTGGAACTATGTTTCTATTTATTTTTGTTTCTAATTGGTCAGGGGCTCTTTTACCTTGGAAAATCATCCAGTTACCTCAAGGAGAGTTGGCCGCGCCCACGAATGATATAAACACTACTGTTGCTTTAGCTTTACTCACGTCAGTAGCATATTTTTATGCGGGTCTTACAAAAAAAGGATTAGGTTATTTTAGTAAATACATTCAACCAACTCCAATTCTTTTACCCATTAACATTT